AGTTCAAAAAAAAAAAAAAAATTAACAAAAGAGCTTATAAATTTTTTATATTGCTAAGCAGAATTCAGTTATTCTTATTTTTTTATTCTTGGTTTACAAATATCCAAATTTTGATGCCTAAGACTCCATATATAGTTCTAATTGTATGGGAACAGTGATCAATTTTAGCGAGAATTGTTTGTAGTGGAACCCTGCCTTCTCTTATCCATTCAACACGTGCAATCTCTTTTCCGTCAATACGCCCTGCAATTTGCACTTGAATTCCTTTTGTACCCGCTTGTTCAGTTAATTCAATAGCTTTTTTCATTGCCTTTCGAAACGAAACTCTATTTTTTAATTGTAAAGTTATATATTCCGCAAGAATATTAGGTTGTCTATAAGGCTTTTCAATTCTTGTGATAGAAATGTGGAGTCTACGGTTTACAGAATGAAACTCTTTTTGTACATTCATCTGTAATTCTTTGACTCCCCTTGTTCGTCCTTCTATTAATAAATTTGGAAATCCAATATAGATTATGACCTGAATCAAATCTATTCTTTTATGAATCCCTACATAGGCAATTCCTTCAAAATCTGAGTATATTCTCTTATTATTTTTGAAATAGTTCTTAATACAATTCCTTATTTTTTCATCTTCTTGTAGACCCGTAGAAAAATTATTTGGTTTTGCGAACCAAAATGAATAATGACTTTGAGTTGTTCCAAGTCTTAAACCCAGTGGATTTATTTTTTGTCCCATATTTTTACATCCATATATTTTTTATAATTTTTATAAATAGTAATCTAAATTATCTTTCTTTATATAAATTTATAATTTATATTTTTCTTTTAAAACAATCTTTATATGGCAAGTGGTTTTTTTTATAATATAACTACGCCCTCGCTCCCGGGGTCTTAGCTTTTTAACAATAGTACCTCCATGGACTTCAGCTTTACTAATAAATAAATCAGCTTCATTCAAACCCATATTATGACTAGCATTTGCTGCTGCAGAAGAAACTAATTTTAAAATGGGATAAGCTGCCCCATAAGGTAGTAGTTCCAGTATCATAAGTGTTTCCTCATAAGAACGTCCGCGAATATGATCAATTACTCTTAGTGCTTTAAAAACAGACATACGTATATGTTGAGTTAACACTTTTGCTTCTCTATACGAATCCAAATTTTCGTTCCTTATCATAAAATAAAGTTATCCCCCACCAATGAATGATAAGTGTCTAGGTGAAGTATAGTATAAGAGAAGTTAGATTAGAAAAGTAGAAGTCTTAGTATACTAGAAAAATAAAATAAAATACTATATAGGGACTATTACTATAAGATAAAGACTCTGTAGAACGACTAATGACGTAATTTATTATCGTTTCTCACATGTCTCACGAAAGTGATAGTAGGTGCGAATTCTCCCAATTTGTGACCAACCATGTTATCTGTGATATAAATAGGTAAATGTTCCTTTCCATTATGAATAGCGATTGTATGGCCAATCATTGTGGGTATAATGGTAGATGCCCGAGACCAAGTCACTATTATTTCTTTATCCTCCCTCATGTTGAGTTTTTCAACTCTTCCCAATAAATGATTAGCTACAAAAGGATTTTTTTTTAGTGAACGTGTCACGGCTGATTACTCCCTTTTTTTTACATTTTTGAAATTGGACATTCTATGTCCAATATCTCGATCTTAATCTGAAGTATGAAGGTAATAATCAATACAATAAGGATGAACGGAAAAAATAGAAAATCCTTTAGCTATATAAGGTAAGGGGCGGATGTAGCCAAGTGGATCAAGGCAGTGGATTGTGAATCCCCCATGCGCGGGTTCAATTCCCGTCGTTCGCCCATCACATTACAAAAAATTTGATTTTCAATGTTCCTATTTACGGCGACGGATAATAAAACGATCACTATATTTGTTCCTTTTCCTACTTCTTCTTCCAAGCGCAGGGTAACCCCAAGGGGTTGTGGGTTTTTTTCTACCAATTGGGGCTCTCCCTTCACCGCCCCCATGGGGATGGTCTACAGGGTTCATAACTACTCCTCTTACTACAGGACGCTTACCTAGCCAACACTTAGATCCGGCTCTACCCAAACTTTTTTGGTTCACCCCAATATTACCCACTTGCCCAACTGTTGCTAAGCAGTTTTTGGATATCAAACGGACCTCCCCAGATGGTAATCTTAATGTGGCCAATTTTCCCTCTTTTGCAATCAGTTTCGCTACAGCGCCTGCTGCTCTAGCTAATTGTCCACCCTTTCCAAGCGTGATTTCTATGTTATGTATGGACGTGCCTAAGGGCATATCGGTTGAAGTAGATTCTTCTTTTTTCTCAATCAAAACCCCTTCCCAAACTGTACAAGCTTCTTCCAAAGCATACGGCTTTCTAGATGTATATGATGATATCTAGACAGATGGATCTTATATGAATCATATGATGAAGTACCACATGAGTGTATATATAGGAATCCAAATCTGCCAAATCACTCATGTTATGATCTTCTACATCCTAGGTCTCCCCGTTCCGTCATCTGGCTTATGTTCTTCATGTAGCATTCAGACCGGATGACTCTATGAAATTACGTTGATACTTACACATATTACGGTTAACGTAGGAGACATCTCTATTTTTACCCGGGGGTCTTTATAATTACCACTGCTTAGCTTTCAATTTGCCTCTGACCATCAAATGAAATGTGAATAAACCGTCCTCCTATCTTTGAAACAAGGGGCGCTTCCGGTTCTGTGCGCGCTTAAAACAATTTTGTCTTCTCCATATTACCATATCTCTAGAGTCAGTAATTTTATATTAGGAACTACTGAACTCAATCACTTGCTGCCGTTACTCAACAGTTTTCTGTTGAGGTTTATCCCATAGGTGTACTCCAATTGGATCAGTGATCTATTTCTAGGTTTCGTCGTAAACCTAATTGGTTACTTCCAATTACGTAAATCAATAGTTCAAACCGCACTCAAAGGTAGGGCATTTCCCATTGATATAGGAACTTCTGTACCAGAAACAATGGTATCTCCAATTATAGCCCCTCTGGGATGTAAAATATATCTCTTCTCACCATCCCTATAGTGTATGAGACAAATGCATGCATTTCGATTAGGGTCGTATTCTACGGTTACGATTCTACCAGATATCTCTTTTTCATTCCTTCGAAAGTCGATTTTACGGTATAGACGCTTATGACCTCCCCCTCTATGCCCTGCGGTAATTATCCCTCTGGCATTACGACCTTTACCACAACGATGCTGTCCATAGATCAAATTATTTCGTGGATTGGATTTCACTTGACTGTCTACGGCACCATTGCGTGTGCTCGGGGTAGAAGTTTTGTATAAATGTATTGCCGTGTTATTAAGTCTTTTGCTTTAAGTTCTTTTCTTTATAATTCTTTATAAGAGGTGGAATAGAATAACCCGGTTTAAGCGTAATGATTATACGTCTGTAATGCATTGTATGTCCCATAATAGGTCCCATCCTTCTACCCTTTACCGGGAGTCGATGACTATTCATAGCTATTACCTTGACACCAAAGAAGAGTTCGACCCAATGCTTTATTTCTGTCCTAGTTGATCCTGATTCGACATTAGAAGTATATTGATTGTTCCCCAATAAACGAAGACTTTTTTCTGTAAATACTGCATATTTGATTCCATCCATAAATCCATTTTATTCCCTATGAGTTCCAGTATTGATAAGAATTCTAGTTCTTACTGTTCATATGTTATAGTATGAATATACCATACCAATTCATTATGTATGGATGATGAGATTCCATTGATACAGAGCCAATTCCAATAGACTTATTTAATGTTACCTTTGGCGTGCATCCAGCAGGAATTGAACCTACGAATTTGCCAATTATGAGTTGGGCGCTTTAACCATTCAGCCATGGATGCTTAACAGGGATCATCATACATCGTGAATAAACAAATTCCAATTTAAATTTAAATTAAATCTTTTAGGAGGAATCAATGAGACGACATCAATTAAAATTCTGGATATTCGAATTGAGAGAGGTATTGAGAGAGATCAAGAATTCTAACTATTTATATTTATTAGATTCATGGATCAAATTTGATTTAGTGGGATCTTTCACTCACATTTTTTTCCACCAAGAACGTTTTATGAAACTCTTTGACCCCCGAATTTGGAGTATCCTACTTTCACGTGATTCACAGGGTGCAACAAGCAATCGATATTTAACGATCAAAGGTGTACTACTGCTTGTAGTAGTGGTCCTTATATCTCGTATTAACAATCGAAAGATGATCGAAAGAAAAAATCTCTATTTGATGGGGCTTCTTCCTATACCTATGAATTCCATTGGACCCATAAATGATACATTGGAAGAATCTTTTTGGTCTTCAAATATAAATAGGTTGATTGTTTCGCTACTGTATCTTCCAAAAAGGAAAAAGATTTATGAGAGTTGTTTCATGGATCCGCAAGATAGTACTTGGGTTCTCCCAATAAAGAAAAAGTGTATCATGCCTGAATATAACCGGGGTTCGCGGTGGTGGAGGAACCGGATCGGAAAAAAGAGGGATTCTAGTTGTCAGATATATAATGAAACCGTAGCTGGAATTGAGATTTCATTCAAAGATAAAGATAGCAAATATCTGGAGTTTATTTTTTTATCCTATACGGATGATCCGATCCGCAAGGACCCTGATTGGGAATTATTTGATCGTCTTTCTCCGAGTAAGAAACGAAACATAATTAACTTGAATTCGGTACAGCTATTCGAAATCTTAGGGAAAGACTTGATTTGTTATCTCATGTCTGCTTTTCATGAAAAAAGACCAATTCAGGGGGGGAGTTTCTTCAAGCAACAAGGAGCCGGGGCAACTATGCAATCCAATGATATCGAGCATGTTTTCCATCTCTTCTCGAGAAACAAGTGGGGTATTTCTTTGCAAAATTGTGCTCAATTTCATATGTGGCAATTCCGCCAAGATCTTTTAATTAGTTGGTGGAAGAATCAGCACGAATCGGATTTTTTTAGGAACGTCTCGAGAGATAATTGTATTTGGTTAGACAATGTGTGGTTGGTAAACAAGGATCGGTTTTTTAGCAAGGTACGGAATGTATTGTCAAATATTCAATATGATTCAACAAGATCTATTTTCGTTAAAGTAACGGATTCTAGCCAATGGAAAGGATCTTATTCTGATCAATCCATAGATCATTTTGATTCCGTTATAAATGAGAATTCAGAATATTACACATTGATTGATCAAACAGAGATAGAATCGGATCGATTCCCAAAATTCATTTTTGGATCTTCCTCCATGTCCTGGCTATTCATCGAAGAATTTCTTGGAAATCCTACAAGATCAATCCGTTCTTTTTTCTCTGACAGATGGTCAGAACTTCATTTGGGTTCTAATCCTACTGATAGGTCCACTATAGATCATAAATTGTTGAATAAAAAACAAGATGTTTCTTTTGTCCCTTCCAGGCGAGCGGAAAATAAAGAAATGGTTGATATATTCAAGATAATTACTTATTTAAAAAATACCGTATCAATTCATCCTTCGGAACCAGATCCGGGATGTTATCTGGTTCCGAAGGATGAACCGGTTTTTGATTTCTTTCATCTATCCCATGACCAAAACAAAAGGGGATACGCGTTACACCACAATTTTTTTAAATCAGAAGATAGATTACCAGAAATGGTGGATCTATTCACTCTATCAATAACCGAGCCGGATCTGGTGTATCATAGGGGATTTGCCTTTTCTATTTATTCCTACGGGTTGGATCAAAAAAAATTCTTGAATGAGGTATTCAACTCCAGAGATGAATCAAAAAAGAAATATTTTTTGGTTCTACCTCCTCTTTTTTATGAGGAGAATGAATCTTTTTCTCGAAGGATCATAAAAAAATTGGTCCGGATCTACTGTGGGAATGATTTGGAAGATACCAAACTCAAAACAGCGGTATTTGCTAGCAACAACATAATGGAGGCAGTCAATCAATATAGATTGATCCAAAATCTGATTAAAATCCAATATAGCACCTATGGATACATAAGAAATGTATTGTATAGATTATTTCTAATGAATAGATCCGATCGCAACTTCAAATGTGGAATTCAAAGGGATCAAATAGTAAATGAGACTCTTAATCATATAACTCTAATGAAATATATGATCAACCAACATTTATCAAATTTGAAAAAGAGTCAGAAGAAATGGTTTGATCCTCTTCTTTATCGAACTGAGAGATCCATGAATCGGGATCCTGATGCATATAGATACAAATGGTACGATGGGAGCAATAATTTTCAGGAACATTTCTTTTCTGAACAGAATAATCCTTTTAAAGTAGTGCAAGTAGTGTTCAATCGATTACGTATTAATCAATATTCAATTGATTGGTCCGAGGCTATCGACAAAGAAGATTTGTCTAAGTCACTTCGTTTCTTTATGTCTAAGTCACTTCGTTTATTTTTGTCCAAGTCACTTCCCTTTTTCTTTGTGAGTATTGGGAATATCTCCATTCATAGGTCCGAAATCCACATCTATGAATTGAAAGGTCCGAATGATCAACTCTGCAATCAGTTGTTAGAATCCATAGGTGTTCAAATCGTTCATTTGAAGAAATTGAAACCCTTCTTATTGGATGATCATGATACTTCCCAAATACCAAAATTATTGATCGATGGAGGAACAATATTACCATTTTTGTTCAAAAAGATACCAAAGCGGATGATTGACTCATTCCATAATAGAAATAATCGCAGGAAATCCTTTGATAACACGGATTCCTATTTCTCAATGATATCACACGATCGAGACAATTGGCTGAATCCCGTGAAACCATTTCATAGAAGTTCATTGATATATTCTTTTTATAAAGCAAATCGACTTCGATTCTTGAATCATCCACATCACTTCTGCTTCTATTGTAACAAAAGATTCCCCTTTGAGGTGGAAAAGACCCGTATAAATAATTATGATCTTACATATGGACAATTCCTAAATATCTTGTCCATTCGCAACAAAATCTTTTCTTTGTGCGTCGGTAAAAAAAAATCTATTTATTTGGAGATAGAGACTATTTCACCAATCGAGTCACAGGTATCTGACATCTTCATACCTAATGATTTCCCGCAAAGTGGTGATGAAACGTATAACTTGTACAAATTGTACAAATCTTTCCATTTTACAATTCGATCCGATCCATTCGTTCGTGGAGCTATTTACTCGATTGCAGACATTTCTGCAACACCTCTAAAAGAGGAACAAATAGTCAATTTGGAAAAAACTTATTGTCAGCCTATTTCAGATATGAATCTATCTGATTCAGAAGGGAATAATTTGCATAAGTATCTCAGTTTCAATTCAAACATGGGTTTGATTCACACTCCATGTTCTGAGAAGTATTTACCATCCGGAAAGAGTAAAAAACGTAGTCTTTGTATAAATAAATGCGTTGAGAAATGGCAGATGCATAGAACCTTTCAACGAGATATTGCTTTTTCAAATCTATCAAAATGGAATCTGTTCCAAACATATATGCCATGGTTCCTTACTTCGACAGGGTTCAAATATCTAAATTTCACCCTTTTAGATACTCTTTCAGACCCATTGCCAATACTAAGTAGCATTCAAAAATTTGTATCCATTTTTCATGATATGATGAATGGATCAGATATATCATGGCCGATTCCTCATAAGATTATTCCACAATGGACTCTGATAAGTGAGATTTCGAGTCAATGTTTACGGAATCTTCTTCTGGCCGAAGAAATGATTCATCGAAATAATGAGTCACCCGTTCCATTGATATGGGCACATCTGAGATCAACAAATGCTCGGGAGTTTCTCTATTCAATCTTTTTCCTTCTTATTGTTGCTGGATATCTCGTTCGTATACATCTTCTCTTTGTTTCCCGAGCCTATAGTGAGTTACAGACAGAGTTAGAAAAGATCAAATCTTTGATGATTCCATCATACATGATGGAATTTCAAAAACTTCTGTATAGGTATCCTACATCTGAACTGAATTCTTTCTGGTTCAAGAATCTCTTTCTAGTTCTTATGGAACAATTAGGAGATTCTCTGGAAGAAATACGGGGTTATATTTATGGTGGCAACATGCTATTGGGTGGTGGTCCCACTTATGGGGTCAAATCAATACGTTCTAAGAAGAAATATTTTAAGATCAATCTCATCAATCTTGTAAGTATCCTACCAAATCCCATCAATAGAATCATTTTTTCGAGAAATACGAGACATCTAAGTCGTACAAGTAAAGAGATCTATTCATTGATAAGAAAAAACGTGAACGGTGATTGGATTGATGAGAAAATAGAATTATGGGTCGTGAACAGTGATTTGATTGATGATGAAGAAAGAGAATTCTTGGTTCAGTTCTCCACCTTAACGACAGAAAAAAGGATTGATCAAATTCTATTGAGTCTGACTCATAGTGATCATTTATCAAAGAATGACTATGGTTATCAAATGATTGAACAACCGGGATCAATTTACTTAAGATACTTAGTTGACATTCATCAAAAGGATCTAATGAATTATGAGTTCAATAGATCCTGTTTAGCAGAAAGACGGATATTCCTTGCTCATTATCAGACAATCACTTATTCAAAAACCTCGTGTGGAGCTAATAGTTTTTATTCCCCATCTCCTCATGGAAAACCCTTTTCGCTCCGCTTAACCCTATCCCCTTCTAGGGGTATTTTAGTGATAGGTTCTATAGGAACGGGACGATCCTGTTTGGTCAAATCCCTAGCGACAAACTCCTATGTTCCTTTCATTACGGTATTTCCAAACAAGTTCCTTAATGACAAGTATCTTATTGATGATATCGATATTGATGATAGTGACGATATTGATGATGACCTTGATATTGATACGGAGCTGCTAACTATGAAGAATGTGCTAACTATGTATATGACGCCAAAAATATACCAATTTGATATAACCCTTCAATTTGAATTAGCAAAAGCAATGTCTCCTTGCATAATATGGATTCCAAACATTCATAATCTGCATGTGAATGAGTCAAATTACTTATCCCTCGGTCTATTAGAGAACTATCTCTCAAGGGATTGTGAAAGACGTTCCACTGGAAAGATTCTTGTTATTGCTTCGACTCATATTCCCCAAAAAGTGGATCCCGCTCTAATAGCTCCGAATCAATTAAATACATGCATTAAGATACGAAGGCTTCTTATTACACAACAACGAAAACACTTTTTAATTCTTTCATATACTAGGGGATTTCACTTGGAAAATAAGATGTTCCATACTAATGGATTCGGGTCCATAACCATGGGTTCCAATGCGCGAGATCTTGTAGCATTTATAAATGAGGCCCTATCAATTAGTATTACACAGAAGAAATCCATTATAGAAACTCATACAATTAGATCAGCTCTTCATAGAAAAACTTGGGATTTTCGATCCCAGATAAGATCGGTTCAGGATCATGGGATCCTTTTATATCAGATAGGAAGGGCTGTTGCACAAAATGTACTTATAAGTAATTGCCCAATAGATCCTATATCTATCTATATGAAGAAATCATGTAAGGAGGGGGATTCTTATTTGTACAAATGGTACTTTGAACTTGGAACGAGCATGAAGAAATTAACGATACTTCTTTATCTTTTGAGTTGTTCTGCCGGATCGGTCGCTCAAGATCTTTGTTCTTCATCCAGACACGATGAAAAAAATTGGATCACTTCTTATGGATTCGTTGAGAATGATTCTGATCTAGTTCATGGCCTATTACTATTATTACTATTAGAAGTAGAAGGCGCTCCGGCTCTGTCGGGATCCTCACGGACAGAAAGAGATTGCAGTCAGTTTGATAATAATCGAGTGACATTACTTCTTCGGTCCGAACCAAGGAATCAGTTAGATATGATGCAAAATGGATCTTGTTCTATCGTTGATCAGAGATTTCTATATGAAAAATACGAATCGGAGTTTGAAGAAGGGGAAGGGGCCCTCGATCCGCAAAATATAGAGGAGGATTTATTCAATCACATAGTTTGGGCTCCTAGAATATGGCGCCCTTGTGGCAATCTATTTGATTGTATTGAAAGGCCCACTGAATTGGGATTTACCTATGGGACTGGGTCATTTCGGGGAAACTGTATAATTTATCATAACGAGGATGAGCTTCAAGAGAATGATTCGGAGTTATTGCAGAGTGGAACCATGCAGTACCAGACTCAAGATAGATTTTCCAAAGAACAAGGTTTTTTTCAAATAAGCCAATTCATTTGGGACCCTGTGGATCCATTCTTTTACATATTCAAAGATCAGACCTTTGTCTCTGTGTTTTCACGTCGAGAATTCTTTGCAGATGAAGAGATGTCAAAGGGGCTTTTTGCTTACCAAACAAATCCTCCTACATCTATATATAAACGCTGGTTCATCAAGAATACGCAAGAAAAGCACTTTGAATCGTTGATTCATCGACAGAGATGGTTTAGAACCCATAGTTCATTATCTAATGGATCTTTCCGTTCTAATACTCTATCCGAGAGTTATCAGTATTTATCAAATCTGTTCCTATCTAACGGAACGCTATTGGATCAAATGAAAAATACATTGTTGAGAAATAGATGGCTTTTCCCGGATGAAATGAAACATTTGATTCATGTAACAGGATAAAGATTCCCCATTCAGCCATAAATATATGTGCCCATGAAAAGGGGATTAAGTAGAACAGAATTGGCCGGATGGTAGAGTCGTGTAAACACTTGTTTCTTCCATCTTTTTGGCCTTAGCTCCATGGAACAATATGCTACTGCTGAAACATATAAGAATTTCATATATTAACGACCAAGAGGTACGATCCTCTTTCGGTCGGATGGTCCCTGAGAGGAGAAGGAAGGCTGGGATGCCAACAGACGTCTGTCTATTCTATAATTCACCTGCCAAAGTCACTGAATGGGTAAGTCGTCAATCCCTAAAACGGACTATGTAATGTACTTTATTTGCTGGGTTACGGGTACTGGTGGGTATTTTACCAGAGGTTTATATCAATCTACTTTGTGCGATTCCTGTGGAATCCTATACTCATGGGGATAGATAAGATCGCCAATCGTAATCGGATCGTGAGGATCGCCGGAATACTTCGTATCAACAGATAAGATACTCGTCAATATTGATGAGATCCGAACCGAGATCTGTTATGGAATTGTTCATTCAATGAGCATTCCAAATATTATGCCTTGAAGAGGACTCGAACCTCCACGCTATTTAGCACAATATTTTGAGTCTCGCGTGTCTACCATTTCACCATCAAGGCATACTCGTATTCCATGAATATGATATCTATCTAGTGTGATATATGGAATATATTACAAAGGTGGAGTGTTGTAGTATTTATATCGATCGGTCATGTCATATAGGCCTGAGTCAGACATAAAATTGCTTCGATTGTAATGATCCATAGGATAACTTCTATATATCAAAAAAATGCAAAATCAAACCTCTTTCTCGATTCAAGATAAGCCAAAATAAGTGAATATGGTACCCAAATCCTAATCCTAAGTAGTAACGACGTAGGGATACATATGTAAAATGTAAACAGAGTATCTATTTACATACGCTCGAACGAACCCTTCTAATAATAAGAATGTAAATAACCCTATTCCGGCCTGGTCCGGTCTGTAATGAACTTATAATCATTGACTCGATCATCAGATTATGAGTTCATAACTCCAGCCCATTCCCATTTTTGGTGGAAAAGATCTACTAATTCTTTTATTCCAGCTAGTAAAAGGTATCTTGAACTAAAAAATATACCTATAAGCTAAAATAGGGTATCCTGAGCAATTGCAAGAATTGGGTTCATTGATATTCCTGGTTATAGTAGATGCTATCACACATACAGTCATACTCAATTCGATGGAATGGAATTGTTTGATCTTAAAGGAGATCTTCTAAAATTTAGCACGTGAGGGGTTATTTCTTTGTTTCGACCAGTCATTAATAACTTGATTATTTTTATATAATAGTAGATAGAAACAACGCTAATAGATAGAGTTTTACAAAAAAACC